AATGACACGAAATGCCCGCCGTGGTGGAAAAATATGGGTACGTATATTTCCAGACAAACCCGTTACAGTAAGACCTGCGGAAACACGTATGGGGTCGGGGAAAGGGTCTCCCGAATACTGGGTAGCTGTTGTTAAACCCGGTAGAATACTTTATGAAATGGGTGGAGTAGCAGAAAATATAGCTAGAAAGGCTATTTCAATAGCGGCATCAAAAATGCCTATACGAACTCAATTCGTTATTTCGTGATAGAAATGTATAATCACAAGAACGTAGTCTTGGAATAAAAAAGCAATTGCAGGTTTTTTTTTTTTTGACAAAAAATATTTATTTTTTTCTTAGCCCCTTTTGTTTTGCATTGAAAGAACCGATAAAAAAATGATATGATTCAACCCCAGACCTATTTGAATGTAGCAGATAACAGCGGGGCCCGAGAATTGATGTGTATTCGAATACTAGGAGCTAGTAATCGCCGATATGCTCATATTGGTGATGTTATTGTTGCTGTGATCAAAGAAGCAGTCCCAAATATGCCTCTAAAAAGATCAGAAGTGATCAGAGCTGTAATTGTACGTACTTGTAAAGAACTTAAACGCGATAATGGTATGATAATACGATATGATGACAATGCTGCAGTTGTCATTGATCAAGAAGGAAATCCAAAAGGAACTCGCGTTTTTGGTGCGATCGCCCGAGAATTAAGAAAGTTAAATTTTACTAAAATAGTTTCATTAGCCCCTGAAGTATTATAAGATATCATCATCGTATAGAGTTATAGTAGAGTATTTTGAATGAAATAGGTTCATTAATAGATTGTGTCTCACGTATATACCTTTAATAATGTTAATTCATAACAAAAAAGATCATGTTTATTATATCAAAATTTTGAGGAACCAAAAATTTTAGTTCATTATGGGTAGGGACACTATTGCTGACATAATAACCTCTATACGAAATGCTGACATGCATAGAAAAGGAACGGTTAGAATATTATCTACTAGCATCACTGAAAGCATTGTAAAAATACTTTTACGAGAAGGTTTTATAGAAAACGTGAGAAAACATCGGGAAAACAACAAAGATTTTTTGGTTTTAACCCTACAACATAGAAGAAATAGGGGGGGGCCATCTAAAACCATTTTAAATTTAAAACGGATCAGTCGACCTGGTCTACGAATCTATTCTAACTACCAAAGAATTCCTAGAATTTTAGGTGGTATTGGGGTTGTAATTATTTCTACTTCTCGAGGTATAATGACAGACCGAGAAGCTAGATTAGAAGGAATCGGCGGAGAAATCTTGTGTTATATATGGTAATCCTTTTACTATTGAAATTAGATCCGAAATTTTCTATTTGTGAAAAAAAAAAGAGAAAGGGCGGGTTATCTAATATCACTCCTCCTCCATTAGTTGATACTTCAAGGGGGTTTTACCTCGAATGAAAGAACAAAAATGGGTTCATGAAGGTTTAATTACTGAATCACTTCCCAACGGTATGTTCCGGGTTCGTTTAGATAATGAAGATCTAATTCTAGGTTATGTTTCAGGAAGGATCCGACGTAGTTTTATACGGATACTACCAGGAGATAGAGTCAAAATTGAAGTAAGTCGTTATGATTCAACCCGAGGGCGTATAATTTATAGACTCCGCAATAAAGATTTGAACGATAACAAAGATTCGAACTCAAACGATTAGGCGGTTTAAGATTACTTTTATGGGGATACAATTCGAGATTTTAAATTAAATTTAAAGAAACTTATTTTCTTCCACGAAGTAGATTAGGAATTCAATTTAAGTTAAGGAATGACAAATATGAAAATTAGGGCCTCTGTTCGTAAAATTTGTGAAAAATGTCGACTGATCCGTAGGCGGGGACGAATTATCGTAATCTGTTCCAACCCACGACATAAACAAAGACAAGGATAATTTTTCTAAAAGGTACTCTCTAAAGGACCTCCAATGTACAAATAAAAATAAAAGATCTGTTTTAACATGAAATGGATATATCCATATATCTCTGACTCATATTTATGAGATTATAAAATATGGCAAAACCTATACCAAGAATTGGTTCACGTAGGAATGGGCGTGTTGGTTCACGTAAGAGTACACGTAGACTACCAAAGGGAGTTATTCATGTTCAAGCAAGTTTCAACAATACCATTGTGACTGTTACAGATGTACGGGGTCGGGTGGTTTCTTGGTCCTCGGCCGGTACTTGTGGATTCAGGGGTACAAGAAGAGGGACACCATTTGCTGCTCAAACAGCAGCAGGAAACGCTATTCGTACAGTAGTGGATCAAGGTATGCAACGAGCAGAAGTAATGATAAAAGGTCCTGGTCTCGGAAGAGATGCAGCATTACGGGCTATTCGCCGAAGTGGTATACTATTAAGTTTCGTACGAGATGTAACCCCTATGCCACATAATGGCTGTAGACCCCCGAAAAAAAGACGTGTGTAAAAATAAAGATTGAAGCGATTTCAAGAGAAATAAATGATT